AGGGTAATAGCTAAGATATAGTTTATGGAATTATTATACATGTAACGTTTATCTTATGTGAGCCCGCTTAGCTCAGAGGTTAGAGCATCGCATTTGTAATGCGATGGTCATCGGTTCGACTCCGATAGCCGGCTTTTCTCTGAAATTAAAGACTAAATACACTTTTCCTTTTTCAATTTTGCAAAAGGTCGACGATTTTTTATGGCATAGAAACTTCCAACTACAAAAAAAAGGTCAATGAAAAAGTTCAATCTCGGCAGAACAGCTCAACTCAGAAAAGGATCTTTTTTCTTATTTTTTGATACCGAATTACTTAATCAAAATATTACTTAATTACTTAACTCTATTTTGATTATATATTATAAACAAAACGGATATTATAATTTTTATAAATTTTATTTACAAATTCGTAATGTAATGAAATTCTTTTTTTATTTAATTATTTAATTATATATACTAAATACAATTCAAATAATTTTTTAAAATTAATTAATTTAATATATATATAAATACTAAACTAATATATATATAAATACTAAACTAAATAAAATATGAAAATGAAATTAAAAAAAAAAATTACATTAATACAAAAACAAGTAGGAACTTCGGATACATACATCTTTCATTTCACTATTCCTTCTCGCTTCATTTATCGTTTAGTTCAGTTTTAATTTTTTTTATTTAAATGAAATATCAATCAATAAGGAGTCTTTATGTCGCGTTACCGAGGGCCTCGTTTCAAAAAAATACGACGTCTGGGGGTTTTACCAGGACTAACTAATAAAAAGCCTAGAGATCTTAAAAACCCATCACGTTCCGGGAAAAAATCTCAATATCGTATTCGTCTAGAAGAAAAACAAAAATTACGTTTTCATTATGGTATTACAGAACGACAATTACTTAAATACTTTCGGATCGCTAGAAAAGCAAAAGGGTCAACAGGTCAGGTTTTACTCCAATTACTTGAAATGCGTTTAGACAACATCCTTTTTCGGTTGGGTATGGCTCCGACTATTCCTGGAGCCCGCCAATTAGTTAATCATAGACATGTTTTAGTTAATGGTCGTATAGTAGATATACCAAGTTATCGTTGCAAACCCAACGATATTCTTATGGCGAGGGATAAGCAAAAATCAAAAGCTCTCGTTCAAAATTATCTGGATTCATCCCACAGCGAGGAATTGCCAAAACATTTGACTCTTCACCCATTCCCATATAAAGGAGTAGTCAATCAAATAATAGATAATAAGTGGGTCGGTTTGAAAATAAATGAATTGCTAGTCGTAGAATATTATTCCCGTCAAACTTAAGCCTATCTTAAAGAAAAGGTTTCGTAAAAATTATTTCCCTTTCGTTAAACTAAATTGAAATTGATTAAGGTAAGGTGTTTGATCCGGATTTTTACCATTCATGTATCATAGATCGACGGAGAGGTTTTTATTTCTTGTCGACCTTATTCCATTATTTTACGTATCGCAGCAATAAAATTGGAATGAATATAGAAAATATATATATAAAGATAGAAAGAAGGATCTACCTCTTGGTTGATTTGTTACGGTCAGCGATGTTGCTGAGTTGGGCGAAGGTGCGGAAAGAGAGGGATTCGAACCCTCGGTAAACAAAAGTCTACATAGCAGTTCCAATGCTACGCCTTGAACCACTCGGCCACCTCTCCTACACAACAATTATGACTCAGGAACCGAATGAATAGCGAGTTATTCATTTTTTTGTTTGGCTAGGTAGGGTACAACCAACCAATTCGAATTAAAAAAATATCCAAATTTTGATAAAGATCGTTACTTCAATCCAAGGCTCGAGGATTCAAAAACCGTTTTTTCTTGTGAACGGATAAAGTAAAAAGATCTATTTTTTATATTCTATTTGCGAACATGATGTTCCCACCCTTTTATGATCTGATATTTATACAATACAGGATTAAATCAATGAATTGGAAGAAATCAACGGATTGGTGGGTTTATGTTTTTTAGATTATGATTAATGGATACCTTTCCATCATGATTCCATAAAAATTAGAAAATTCGTTTCTTTTAAATTAAAGTTTTCGCCAAAAAAATAGATTATTTCATAGATCTCTTACAAATTCATGACTTATCCTGGGGCTATTTGATTGTATAGTGTCTACTCATTATGCACATAACACAAACAAAATATACGGTTATTCTATTTCCATCATAGAGTAATTATTCGATTCTTTTTCCCTCCTTCGTTGGATCATAATTCAATCAAAGTCTTTCGCCCGAATCTATAGGAAAAATTCCCGGATTCTTCAGTTTCGATGAAATAGGAATAGTTCGCCCATTGGTATACTACTTCCAATATTTATTATTGATTCCTGCAAAAAGGAGCAATTTGAGTCTTTGAATATGAGTCGTAGAGGGTTCCTATTTTTACATTTTTTTTATGAATCTTTTTTATTTTATGCTATTTCGTATTGTAAATTCCTTTCTTTGAGTGGGAATCAAAAGAATTTTAGAATGGATTGGTACCTATGCCTAGATCACGTATAAATGGAAATTTTATTGATAAGACCTTTTCCGTTGTGGCCAATATTTTATTACGAATAATTCCAACAACTTCAGGCGAAAAGGAGGCATTTACCTATTACAGAGATGGTGTGATTTGATTCTTTTTTTTACCCCAGTCTTCTTATGAGAAAGACAACAATTTGGGATAGAAAGAAAAAATATTCTTATTTTGATAGATTATTGAAAAAAATCTACGCTTGTTGAAGGTGAAGTTTAGAAATAAAACAATTCCTTCTATCGTGTATCCCCGATTAATGCAGCCTCATCTGCTTCCATTATCCATTTTAGTATTGAGCGAAAGGTTATACCTATCGGTTCTGTATTACAGGTCAATCCCACTTTACTAGTCCTAATAGGCAGCATAGGGGAAAAGCACTACACCTAGAAATCAACAAGACAAAAGCTTTGTTAAAAATTACTTACCCCCCTTCCTTATCTGGATTGGGACTTAAAAGAATGGTTGGGCCAACAAATATCCATCTCGTTCGTACCTTGGATACCCATATAACCATCAAAGACTGTTGAAGTGACTAATTCCTGGAAATTAGGGGGCGTTGAGGACAAATAAATAGTTGGAGTTACCATTTCTATCTAGTACCAACACGTTTGATGTTAACAAAAGCTCCCGCGCAGGAAGGTTGGCTAGAAATTTCGTGCAAAAACACTAGCCCCGCTCAATTCATAATGAGAAGAATCGATACATGGAATCAAAAACGATTGAAATATTATCATTATGCATATAAGGGAGGAGCCGTATGAGATGAAAATCTCATGTACGGTTCTGGAACGGAGATTCCTTTAATAGAATGACGACCGTAACGGATGTCGGCTCAATCCGAAGGAAATTATGCGGAAGCTTTACAGAATTATTATGAAGCTATGCGACTAGAAATTGATCCCTATGATCGAAGTTATATACTCTATAACATAGGCCTTATTCACACAAGTAATGGGGACCATACGAAAGCTTTAGAATATTATTTTAGGGCACTAGAACGAAACCCATTCTTACCACAAGCGTTTAATAATATGGCCGTGATCTGTCATTACGTGCGACTATCTCCACTATAGAAAGATAAAAGGAAAGAAAGACCAAAAAAATCTTCTAGTAAAAAAGAAAAAAAGGCTCTCTACATATGCATCGTCAAAAAACAACGATTTTTATGAGCTGTAGCAAGGAACGAAACTTCATATGAGTTGAAAATATGAAGCAATAAGATATGCCTAGATACTTTATTCTATGGATAAAAATTTGAATTGATAGCGAAAAAGCACCGTAAAGATCAATTAACAAGGTTTGGGCCAATACATTAAGAACTGCTTCCTTATGCCATACATAATAGAAGATAGATAAAAGTTAGTAATCTGCTTATGTAATAGAGGCGATCCACTAAGGTATTGAGCAGCGGTGTAGGATCAGATCCCAAAGATAGTAAGCTTTTCTTTCTTATGCAGGAAAGAAAGCCTTTTTCAAGGATTCTATATAAATTTGGATATGAAACCGAGATAGTTACCTTACAGAAAATGTTAATGAAAAGAGGAAAGGCCCATCCTTTATTCGTCTGAAGGTGGGATAAAAGATAAAACAAAAACTAATTCGAAATTAAAGTTTGAAACTCATACAATTAACTTCTTTTGGTTAACCCGAAACCGAAACGCCAGATCGATCTATGAGAAATCGCATTCCATTCGATAAGCAAAACGGATACCAAAAGAATTGACTGTTGAGCCGTATGAATTAGGAAACTCTCAAGTACGGTTCTAAGGGAAGGAATCCTCTATTCCGACCGGGGAGAGCAGGCCATTCGACAGGGAGATTCTGAAATTGCGGAAGCTTGGTTCGATCAAGCTGCTGAATATTGGAAACAAGCTATAGCGCTTACTCCTGGTAATTATATTGAAGCACATAATTGGTTGAAGATCACGAGGCGTTTCGAATAAAAAAATTCGAATTTTTGATATTCTATTTGTTATAATTAATGTTCTACCTATACCTATGAGGCAAATAAAATAAGATCATTCCTACGGGAAGAACCAATCAAAGAATTTCATTATATCCCTTCTCAGATCGTTCTATTTTGTCGGGTATTTCGTATGTTTAAAGAAAAACAGATAGAGAACAGAATCTATTTCTTTCTTTTCAATTATGAACAAGTAATACCCCCTTTTTTGCCTTTAAATTTAAATACAATACTAAAAAAAAGAAAGAATTAATACTTTAACTTGAAACCTTGAATTTTGAGTTTTTTATATTTATTTAATTTTGAATTATAAAAAAATACCTTTAAATTCAAATAACTAAGGAAAGAATACTGGTATGTGTCATTAGTAATCACTAATGACTGCTCGCGTAATCGCGTGATTTGGAATAAAGTAATATGAATTACTAGAATTTCTGTAAAACATTAAGTAGTTTTGTCTAAGGCCTTTTAGATAGGAATAAAAAAAGCGTTT